TCCGTATATTTCCAGACAAACCAGTTACAGTAAGACCTGCCGAAACACGTATGGGTTCGGGGAAAGGATCCCCTGAATATTGGGTAGCTGTTGTTAAACCGGGGCGAATACTATATGAAATGGGTGGAGTAAGCGAAAATATAGCTAGAAGGGCTATTTTAATAGCAGCATCCAAAATGCCGATACGAACTCAATTTATTATTTCGGGATAAAAATGTAGAACCGACAGAAATGAATCTTGGGGATGAAACAAAAACGCAAGTTTCTTTTTTTGGACAAACAATATTTCTTTTATTTTCTTCATCCTTTGCATTGGAAGAATAGACTCAAAATTTGATATGATTCAACCTCAGACCCATTTAAATGTAGCGGATAACAGCGGGGCTCGAGAATTGATGTGTATTAGAATCCTAGGAGCTAGTAATCGTCGATATGCTCATATTGGTGACGTTATTGTTGCTGTGATCAAAGAAGCAATACCAAATATGCCCCTAGAAAAATCAGAAGTAGTGAGAGCTGTAATTGTTCGTACCTGTAAAGAACTTAAACGCGACAACGGTATGATAATACGATATGATGACAATGCTGCAGTTGTGATTGATCAAGAAGGAAATCCAAAAGGAACTCGAATTTTTGGTGCAATCCCCCGGGAATTGAGACAATTAAATTTTACTAAAATAGTTTCATTAGCTCCCGAGGTATTATAAAATAAAATGAGATCGTGATATCTTTGGGGTATTTGAAAGAACTAGATTAAGAACTAGATTAATTCGTAGATTGTGTCTCACGCATATACCTTAAAAAATTCCTATTCATAAACCAATAGAAAAAAAAAGAAAAACATGTTGATTATATCCAATTTCCAGGCACCAATAATTATAGTTCATCATGGGTAGAGACACTATTGCTGAGATAATAACCTCTATACGAAATGCTGATATGGATAGAAAAAGAGTTGTTCGCATAGCATCTACTAATATTACCGAAAATATTGTTAAAATACTTTTCCGAGAAGGTTTTATCGAAAACGTCAGAAAACATCGAGAAAAAAACAACTCTTTTTTGGTTTTAACCCTTCGACATAGAAGGAATGGGAAAAGACCCTATAGAAATTTTTTAAATTTAAAACGGATCAGTAGACCCGGTCTACGAATCTATTCTAACTCTCAACGAATTCCTAGAATTTTAGGTGGGATGGGGATTGTAATTCTTTCTACTTCTCGAGGTATAATGACAGACCGGGAGGCTCGACTAGAAGGAATCGGCGGAGAAATTTTGTGTTATATATGGTAATCCTTTTAATATCCAAATGGGATCCGAAACCTCTTCCTATTTGTAAAAAAAAAAAGAAAAGGGGTGAGTTGTCTAATATCGTTTCTCCTTCATTAGTTGATACTTCAGGGGGGCTTTACCTGAAATGAAAGAACAAAAATGGATTCATGAAGGTTTAATTACTGAATCGCTTCCCAATGGCATGTTCCGGGTTCGGTTAGATAATGAAGATCTGATTCTAGGTTATGTTTCAGGAAAGATCCGACGTAGTTTTATACGGATACTGCCGGGAGATAAAGTCAAAATTGAAGTAAGTCGTTATGATTCAACCAGAGGACGTATAATTTATCGACTCCGAAACAAGGATTCGAAAGATTAGGGCGTTTTTATTCAATACGATTCGAGATGCAAAATTTCAAGAAACTTATTTTCTACCAAGAAGTAGATTCAGAATTAAGATAAGGAATGACAAATATGAAAATAAGAGCTTCCGTTCGTAAAATTTGTGAAAAATGTCGCCTAATCCGTAGGCGGGGGCGCATTATAGTAATTTGTTCCAACCCGAGACATAAACAAAGACAAGGATAATCAGACTCGCTAAAAGGCTCAATGTACAAATAAGGAATCTGTTTTGACATGAAATGGATATATCCATATATTTCTGACTCATATTTATGAGATGATACAATATGGCAAAAGCTATACCGAGAACTGGTTCACGTAGGAATGTACGTATTGGTTCACGTAAGAGTGGACGTAGAATACCAAAGGGAGTTATTCATGTTCAAGCAAGTTTCAATAATACCATTGTCACGGTTACAGATGTACGGGGTCGGGTGGTTTCCTGGGCCTCTGCCGGTACTTCGGGATTCAAGGGTACGAGAAGAGGGACACCCTTTGCCGCTCAAACTGCAGCAACAAATGCTATTCGTACAGTAGTAGATCAAGGTATGCAACGAGCAGAAGTCATGATAAAAGGTCCCGGTCTCGGAAGAGACGCAGCATTACGAGCTATTCGTAGAAGTGGTATACTATTAACTTTCGTACGGGATGTAACCCCTATGCCACATAATGGCTGTAGACCTCCGAAAAAAAGACGTGTGTAGAAATGAACAGTGAATAAATTTCAAGAGAAACAAGAGAAATAAATAATTCAATCAAATAAAATAATATTACTATGGTTCGAGAGAAAGTAACAGTATCTACTCGGACACTACAGTGGAAGTGT